GCTAACGTAGCTTAACGTAAAGCATAACACTGAAGCTGTTAAGATAAGCCCTAAAAAGCTTCGTAAGCACAAAGGTTTGGTCCTGGCTTTCCTAACAATTCTAGCCTAACTTACACATGCAAGTATCCGCACCCCCGTGAAAATGCCCAACATAATCCCCTCACCAAGGACATCTGGAGCTGGTATCAGGCACACTCAATGTAGCCCATGACACCTTGCTTAGCCACGCCCCCAAGGGTAGTCAGCAGTGATAAACATTAAGCTATAAGTGAAAACTTGACTTAGTCAAGGCTAAGAGGGCTGGTAAATCTCGTGCCAGCCACCGCGGTTATACGATGAAGCCCAAGTTGTTAATACATCGGCGTAAGGGGTGGTTAAGGTAAACAACAAACTAAAGTCGAACGCTCACAAAGCTGTTATACGCATCCGAGAGTAAGAAGCCCATTCACGAAAGTAACTTTATATTGCCTGAACCCACGTAAGCTAAGACACAAACTGGGATTAGATACCCCACTATGCTTAGTCGTAAACATTGACAGTAATAAAACACCCGCTGTCCGCCTGGGTACTACGAGCAGTAGCTTAAAACCCAAAGGACTTGGCGGTGCTTTAGACCCCCCTAGAGGAGCCTGTTCTAGAACCGATAATCCCCGTTAAACCTCACCTTCTCTTGTTATTTTCCCGCCTATATACCGCCGTCGTAAGCTTACCCCCTTTAGGGACCTATCGTGAGCTCAATTGGCAACAGCCCAAAATGTCAGGTCGAGGTGTAGCGTATGAGAAGGCATGAAATGGGCTACATCCTCTGACTCAGAGAATACGAATGGTAACGCTGAAATATGTACCTGAAGGTGGATTTAGTAGTAAGTAGGAAATAGAGTGTCCCACTGAAACCGGCTCTGAAGCGCGTACACACCGCCCGTCACTCTCCCCGAGCTATAAATCTCAAATTAATTAAAACCACATGACTGCAAAGGGGAGGCAAGTCGTAACATGGTAAGTGTACCGGAAGGTGTACTTGGACTTAACAGGGTATAGCTTAATAATAAAGTTTCTCCCTTACACTGAGAATGTTACCTGTGTAAATCAGGTTGCCCTGACACCAAACAGCTAGCCCACCCCAAAAAACAACAAATCCTTATCAATAACCCCTAATATACCAACAAAACATTAAACAAACCATTTTACCCTCCCAGTATTGGCGATAGAAAAGAAACCAAATGGAGCTATAGAGAGAGTACCGCAAGGGAAAGATGAAAGAGAAGTGAAACAACCCGACAAAGCTTAAAAAAGCAGAGATACAACCTCGTACCTTTTGCATCATGATTTAGTCAGTAAACACCAAGCAAAGTGCACTTTAGTTTGACTCCCCGAAACTGGGTGAGCTACTCCAAGACAGCCTATTAACAGGGCAAACCCGTCTCTGTGGCAATAGAGTGGGAAGAGCTTCGAGTAGGGGTGACAGACCTACCGAACCCAGTTATAGCTGGTTGCTTGAGAAATGGATAGAAGTTCAGCCTCCCGGCTTCTCCAGTCACCCCCAGCTTATACCCACCTCAGACACACAGAAACCAAGAGAGTTAATCAAAGGGGGTACAGCCCCTTTGATACAAGACACAACTTTTACAGAAGGATAAAGATCACATATACAACTAAAGGTAAGATGTTCCGGTGGGCTTAGAGGCAGCCACCCCCATAGAAAGCGTTCAAGCTCGAACATAACACCCAACCCTCCTTATTTTGATAAACCAATCTTAATCCCCTACCCCTACCAAGCCGTTCCATGCCAACATGGAAGCGACAATGCTAATATGAGTAATAAGAGAGCACTTTACCTCTCTCCCCACATACGTGTACATCGGAACGGACCAACCACCGAACTTTAACGGCCCCAACAAAAGAGAGTATTGAACCACATATAAACAACCAGAAAAACATTCAACAAACCACCGTTAACCCTACACTGGTATGTCCCAAAGGAAAGACTAAAAGAAAGGGAAGGAACTCGGCAAACAACTATTTAAGCCTCGCCTGTTTACCAAAAACATCGCCTCTTGCAAAATCAACAAATAAGAGGTCCCGCCTGCCCTGTGACTAAATGTTTAACGGCCGCGGTATTTTGACCGTGCGAAGGTAGCGCAATCACTTGTCTTTTAAATGGAGACCTGTATGAATGGCATAACGAGGGCTTAACTGTCTCCCCTTTCCAGTCAATGAAATTGATCTCCCCGTGCAGAAGCGGGGATAACCTCATAAGACGAGAAGACCCTATGGAGCTTTAGACACTAAGACGAACCACGTCACTCACCCTTATAATAAAGAACTAAACAAAATGCCTTCCGTCCTAATGTCTTTGGTTGGGGCGACCGCGGGGCAACACATAACCCCCATGTGGAATGGAAGGACTCCTTCTACAACTAAGAGCGCCAGCTCAAATAAACAGAAAATCTGACCTACAAGACCCGGCTTCTCATGCCGATCAACGGACCGAGTTACCCTAGGGATAACAGCGCAATCCCCTTTAAGAGCCCATATCAACAAGGGGGTTTACGACCTCGATGTTGGATCAGGACATCCTAAAGGTGCAGACGCTTTTAAGGGTTCGTTTGTTCAACGATTAAAGTCCTACGTGATCTGAGTTCAGACCGGAGTAATCCAGGTCAGCTTCTATCTATGACTTGACCTTTTCTAGTACGAAAGGACCGAAAAGTTGAGGCCCATGACAAAATCATGCCTCACCCTTATCCAATGAAAACAACTAAAATAGACAAAAGGACATATGCCCCCAATATGCCCTAGAAAATGGTAATGTTAAGGTGGCAGAGCCCGGCCAATGCAAAAGACCTAAGCCCTTTTCACAGAGGTTCAAGTCCTCTCCTCAACTATGACTTCACTAATCATTACATACATTATTAACCCCCTAACCTTTATTATCCCCGTCTTACTAGCCGTTGCATTCCTAACACTTATCGAACGCAAAGTTTTAGGTTATATACAACTGCGAAAAGGACCAAACATTGTAGGACCTTACGGCCTCCTACAACCCATCGCTGACGGAATTAAACTGTTCATCAAAGAACCCGTCCGCCCCTCAACATCATCACCCATCCTATTCCTCGCCGCCCCAATACTAGCTCTCACTCTCGCCCTCACATTATGAGCCCCCATACCCCTCCCATACCCTGTAATCGACTTAAACCTTGGTATCCTATTCATCTTAGCCTTATCAAGTCTTGCAGTCTACTCTATCCTCGGATCAGGCTGAGCATCAAATTCAAAATATGCCCTTATTGGGGCCCTACGAGCCGTGGCCCAAACCATCTCCTATGAGGTTAGCCTCGGGTTGATCCTACTAAACATCATCATCTTCACCGGGGGCTTCACCCTCCAGACCTTTAACGTAGCCCAAGAAAGTATTTGACTAATTCTGCCTGCCTGACCCCTAGCTGCAATATGGTACATCTCCACCCTAGCAGAAACTAACCGCGCCCCTTTCGACCTGACAGAGGGAGAATCAGAGCTAGTATCAGGGTTTAATGTCGAATATGCAGGAGGCCCATTCGCCCTGTTCTTTTTAGCAGAATATGCCAACATTCTACTAATAAACACACTTTCCGCCACCCTATTCCTAGGAGCATTACACATTCCCACATTCCCAACACTAACAGCAATTAACCTAATAACTAAAGCAGCTCTCCTCTCCATTGTCTTCCTGTGAGTACGAGCCTCCTATCCCCGCTTCCGATATGACCAACTTATACACCTCATCTGAAAAAATTTCCTTCCCCTCACACTCGCACTAGTTATTTGACACCTTGCAATCCCAATTGCACTCGCAGGGCTCCCCCCGCAACTATAATTCCGGAACTGTGCCTGAATTAAAGGGCCACTTTGATAGAGTGTACTATGGAGGTTAAAACCCTCCCAGTTCCTTAGAAAAAGGGGACTTGAACCCCACCTGAAGAGATCAAAACTCTTAGTGCTTCCACTACACCATCTCCTAGTAAAGTCAGCTAATTAAGCTTTTGGGCCCATACCCCAAATATGTTGGTTAAAACCCTTCCCTTACTAATGAACCCTTACGTACTAGCCACCCTCCTATGCGGACTTGGCCTCGGCACCACTATCACATTCGCAAGCTCGCACTGACTACTTGCCTGAATAGGCCTTGAAATCAATACCCTAGCCATCCTTCCACTTATAGCCCAACATCACCACCCACGAGCAGTTGAAGCCACCACTAAATACTTCCTCACCCAAGCCACCGCAGCCGCCATGCTTCTTTTCGCAAGCACAACCAACGCCTGAATAACAGGACAATGAGAAATTCAACAAATATCCCACCCGCTGCCCATTACCATGATTACAGCTGCTTTAGCACTAAAAATTGGCCTTGCCCCCCTCCACTCATGAATACCCGAAGTATTACAAGGCCTAGACCTCACTACAGGCCTAGTCATGTCCACCTGACAAAAACTAGCCCCCTTTGCCCTATTATTACAAATTCAAACCGCCAACCCCACCATACTAGTAGCCCTGGGACTCACATCAACCCTGGTGGGAGGCTGAGGTGGATTAAACCAAACACAGCTACGAAAAATCCTAGCCTACTCCTCAATCGCCCACCTAGGATGAATAACTCTTGTCTTACAGTTTTCCCCCTCCCTCACCCTCCTAACCCTCATCACATACTTCATTATGACATTTTCAACATTCCTTGTATTTAAACTAAACAAAGCCACCAACATCAATGCACTAGCCACCGCCTGAACGAAAGCCCCAGCAATCACAGCACTCGCCCCCCTAGTCCTACTGTCCCTAGGGGGGCTTCCACCAATAACAGGCTTCATACCAAAATGACTTATCCTTCAAGAACTCACCAAACAAGACCTAGCCCCCACCGCCACACTAGCAGCACTCACCGCCCTCCTTAGCCTATACTTCTACCTACGCCTCTCATATGCAATAACCCTTACCATATCCCCCAACAACCCCACAGGAATCACCCCCTGACGACTCCTACCCTCCCAACTAACCCTCCCCCTAGCCATCTCAACCCTACTGACAATCTCGCTATTACCCATTACCCCTGCCATGACTGCCCTCCTAAACCTTTAAGAGACTTAGGTTAATTAATAGACCGTGGGCCTTCAAAGCACTCAGTGAGGGTGGAAGACCCTCAGTTTCTGTAAAACCTGCAGGCCGCTACCCCACATCACCTGTATGCAAAACAAGCACTTTAATTAAGCTAAGGCTTTTCTAGATAGGCAGGCCTCGATCCTACAAACTCTTAGTTAACAGCTAAGCGCTCAAACCAGCGAGCATCCATCTAACTTTCCCCCGCCTAAAATTTTTTAGGCGTAGAGGCGGGGGAAAGCCCCGGTAGGTGTCAGCCTACCTCTTCAGATTTGCAATCTGACGTGTCGACCACCGCAGGGCTTGATAGGAAGAGGATTTGAACCTCTGTCCATGGGGCTACAACCCACCGCTAAAACACTCAGCCATCCTACCTGTGGCAACCACACGTTGATTCTTCTCCACCAACCATAAAGACATCGGCACCCTTTATCTAGTATTTGGTGCTTGAGCCGGAATAGTAGGCACGGCACTAAGCCTACTCATCCGAGCAGAACTCAGCCAACCAGGCGCCCTGCTCGGTGACGATCAAATTTACAATGTTATTGTTACTGCGCATGCCTTTGTAATAATCTTCTTCATAGTTATACCAATCATGATCGGAGGCTTCGGAAACTGACTAATCCCCCTAATAATCGGAGCCCCAGACATGGCATTCCCTCGAATAAACAACATAAGCTTCTGGCTCTTACCCCCCTCATTTTTACTGCTTCTGGCTTCCTCTGGAGTAGAAGCAGGAGCCGGGACAGGATGGACTGTTTACCCTCCCTTAGCGGGCAACCTAGCGCATGCTGGAGCATCTGTCGACCTAACCATCTTCTCCCTTCACCTGGCAGGGATTTCCTCAATTTTAGGAGCCATCAACTTCATCACAACCATTGTTAACATAAAACCACCAGCAACATCCCAGTATCAAACCCCCTTATTTGTCTGATCCGTACTAATCACTGCTGTCCTCCTACTCCTATCCCTGCCAGTCCTTGCTGCCGGAATCACAATACTTCTCACAGATCGAAACCTAAACACCTCTTTCTTTGACCCCGCCGGAGGAGGCGACCCAATCCTTTATCAACACCTCTTCTGATTCTTTGGCCACCCCGAAGTCTACATTCTCATTCTCCCAGGATTTGGTATGATCTCCCACATTGTCGCATATTACTCTGGCAAAAAAGAACCTTTCGGCTACATGGGTATGGTTTGAGCTATAATAGCCATTGGCCTCTTAGGCTTTATTGTGTGGGCACACCACATGTTTACAGTTGGTATAGACGTAGACACACGCGCTTATTTCACATCCGCCACTATAATTATTGCTATTCCCACAGGAGTAAAAGTTTTTAGCTGACTCGCTACCCTCCACGGAGGGGCTATCAAATGAGAAACCCCTCTCCTATGGGCCCTCGGTTTTATTTTCCTCTTCACCGTAGGTGGCCTAACTGGTATCGTACTAGCCAACTCATCCGTAGATATCGTACTTCATGACACATATTATGTAGTAGCCCATTTCCACTATGTCCTCTCCATAGGGGCAGTATTCGCCATCGTCGCCGGGTTTATACACTGATTCCCACTATTCTCAGGATACACCCTTCATTCTACTTGAACAAAAATTCACTTTGGGGTCATATTTGTGGGTGTAAACCTTACCTTTTTCCCACAACACTTCCTAGGCCTGGCAGGCATGCCTCGACGATACTCGGACTACCCAGACGCCTATACCTTGTGAAACACAGTCTCTTCAATCGGCTCTCTAATCTCCCTAGTCGCCGTAGTTTTATTCCTCTTCATCATCTGAGAAGGCTTTGCCGCCAAACGAGAAGTCGAAGGAGTAGAACTTACTACAACCAATGTAGAATGACTTCACGGATGTCCGCCCCCCTACCATACATTTGAAGAACCTGCATTTGTCCAAATTCGCTCAAAACCGATCAAGAAAGGAAGGAATTGAACCCCCATAGGCTGGTTTCAAGCCAACCGCATCAACCACTCTGCCACTTTCTTTAATAAGATACTAGTAAAAAGATAACTACACTGCCTTGTCAAGACTGAAGTGCGGGTTCAAACCCCGCGTATCTTAAACCCCTAATGGCCCATCCCGCACAACTCGGTTTTCAAGACGCAGCCTCTCCAGTTATAGAGGAACTCCTCTACTTCCACGACCACGCCCTAATAATTGTATTTCTAATTAGCACCATAGTTCTTTACATCATTGTCGCCATAGTCTCCACTAAACTAACAAACCTCTACATCCTGGACTCACAAGAAATTGAAGTTATCTGAACCATCCTCCCAGCGTTCATTCTTATTCTCATTGCTCTCCCCTCCCTCCGAATTCTTTACCTAATAGACGAGATCAACGACCCCCACCTGACTATTAAAGCAATGGGACACCAATGATACTGAAGCTATGAATATACCGACTACCAGGATCTTGGATTTGATTCGTACATAATTCCGACACAAGACCTGACCCCTGGACAATTCCGTCTCCTAGAAGTAGACCATCGAATGGTGGTCCCAGTAGAATCACCAATTCGAGTGTTAGTTTCCGCTGAAGACGTACTACACTCCTGAGCAGTCCCAGCCCTTGGTGTAAAAATAGACGCAGTCCCAGGACGCCTTAATCAAACAGCCTTTATTACAGCCCGCCCCGGAGTATTCTACGGACAGTGCTCTGAAATCTGCGGGGCCAATCACAGTTTTATGCCTATCGTAGTAGAAGCAGTGCCTTTAGAACACTTCGAGAACTGATCCTCACTAATGCTCGAAGACGCCTCGCCAAGAAGCTAAATAGGGACCCTAGCGTTAGCCTTTTAAGCTAAAGATTGGTGGCCCCCAACCACCCTTAGCGACATGCCACAATTAAACCCCTTAAAATGATTTAACATGTTTACGTACTCCTGACTAATTTTTGGGTCAATCATTCCCATGAAAATTAAACAAATTACCTGACCATCCCTCCCCGAAAGTAAAAAAACACAAAAACCTAAAGCCACCCCATGATCTTGACCTTGAGCCTAAGCTTTTTCGACCAATTCGCCAGCCCAACCTTTCTAGGAGTCCCCCTAGTTGCTATTGCCCTCACCCTACCTTGAATCCTGTATCCCACCCCTTGCACCCGATGACAAAATAACCGCCTACTAACTCTCCAAGCATGATCAATTACACGCTTCACACAACAACTCCTCCTACCCTTAAGCCCCGGAGCCCACAAATGGGCCCTATTATTAACCTCCCTAATAGTATTCCTTTTTACCCTCAACATGCTTGGCCTCCTTCCCTACACATTCACCCCAACCACACAACTATCTATCAACCTGGGCTTCGCAGTCCCTCTTTGATTAGCCACAGTAATTATTGGAATGCGATATCAGCCCACCACCGCCCTAGGCCACCTCCTACCAGAAGGCACCCCCACCCTTCTAATCCCCGTCCTGATTATTATCGAAACAATTAGCCTATTTATTCGACCTCTCGCTCTAGGAGTTCGACTAACCGCCAACCTCACAGCCGGCCACCTCTTAATTCAACTCATCTCAACCGCCGTCTTTGTTCTCCTCCCTTTAATACCAGTAGTAGCGACCCTTACAGCAGCCCTCCTATTCCTCCTTACTCTCTTAGAGGTCGCCGTAGCTATAATCCAAGCATACGTCTTTGTTCTCCTATTAAGTCTCTACCTACAAGAAAACATATAATGGCCCACCAAGCACACGCATACCACATAGTTGACCCCAGCCCCTGACCTCTAACAGGAGCAGTCGCCGCCCTATTAATGACATCCGGCCTTGCAATTTGATTCCATTACAACTCAACAACATTAATATGTCTCGGGACAGTTCTTCTGCTTCTAACAATATACCAGTGATGACGAGATATCGTACGAGAAGGAACATACCAAGGACATCACACACCCCCTGTACAAAAAGGGCTCCGATACGGAATAATCCTTTTTATCACCTCAGAAGTTTTCTTCTTTTTAGGCTTCTTCTGGGCCTTCTATCACTCCAGCCTTGCACCAACACCCGAACTTGGAGGCTGCTGACCCCCCACCGGCATCACGCCCCTGGACCCTTTCGAAGTCCCCCTACTCAACACAGCCGTACTACTTGCCTCCGGGGTCACAGTCACCTGGGCCCACCACAGCATCATAGAAGGAAACCGAGATGAAGCAAACCAATCTCTTGCACTCACCATCCTTCTCGGATTCTACTTCACCTTTCTTCAAGCCCTCGAATACTACGAAGCACCCTTTACAATTGCAGACGGAGTTTACGGCTCCACCTTCTTTGTGGCAACCGGCTTCCACGGACTACATGTAATCATTGGCTCCACCTTCCTAGCTGTCTGTCTTATGCGCCAAGCAATATACCACTTCACCAACGGCCACCACTTTGGGTTTGAAGCAGCTGCCTGATACTGACACTTCGTAGATGTTGTATGGCTATTCCTCTACATCTCCATCTATTGATGAGGCTCATAATCTCTCTAGTACAAAGTAAGTATAAGTGACTTCCAATCACCCGATCTTGGTTAAAATCCAAGGAAAGATAATGAACTTAATCATAACCATTATTACCATTACCGCCGCACTCTCCGCCATCCTAGCTATTGTATCATTCTGACTCCCTCAAATTACCCCTGACCATGAAAAACTATCCCCCTATGAATGCGGTTTTGACCCGCTTGGCTCCGCACGCCTACCCTTTTCCCTACGATTCTTCCTGGTCGCCATCCTATTTCTTCTCTTCGACCTTGAAATTGCTCTCCTTCTACCCCTTCCATGAGGAGACCAACTGCCATCTCCCCTACTCACATTTTTATGGGCTTCCGCTGTTCTCACCCTTCTCACCCTAGGCCTGGTCTATGAGTGATTTCAAGGCGGATTAGAATGAGCCGAGTAGGTTATTAGTTTAAGAAAAACATTTGATTTCGGCTCAAAAACTTGTGGTTAAAGTCCACAATAACCTAATGACACCTGTCCATTTCACTTTTTCATCAGCTTTCATCCTAGGACTAATAGGACTAACGTTCCACCGAACACACCTTCTATCTGCCCTCCTATGCCTAGAGGGCATAATACTCTCCCTATTCATTGCTCTATCCCTATGAACCCTCCAACTAAACTCTACTAATTTTGCAGCCTCACCCATGCTTTTACTCGCATTCTCAGCCTGCGAAGCAAGTGCCGGACTCGCCCTTCTAGTCGCCACCGCTCGCACCCATGGAAGCGACCGCCTACAAACCCTAAACCTCCTACAATGCTAATAATCATAATCCCCACCCTCCTACTAATCCCGCTAATCTGATTAACCCCAGCCAAATGACTATGACCTACCATAATAGTAAATAGTCTCGCAATCGCACAAACAAGTATCTTCTTATTATATACCCCAATACAAGCAGGATGACACCACCTCAACCCCTATTTAGCAGTAGACCCTCTCTCCGCCCCCCTTCTAGTCCTCACCTGCTGAATACTACCCTTAATGGTTGGAGCCTCCGCCCACCACATACAAAGCCAACCAATCGACCAACAACGAGTATACCTCACACTTTTCACAGTTCTACAAAACTCCATCCTCATGGCCCTTAGTGCTACAGAGGTTGCCCTATTTTACATTATGTTCGAAGCAACACTTGTCCCCACATTGATACTTATTACCCGGTGAGGTAACCAACAAGAACGCCTCAACGCTGGAACATACTTCCTATTTTACACCCTAGCAGGCTCCTTACCCCTTCTCATCGCACTGCTCTCGCTTCACAAAAGTACTGGAACCCTCTCACTACTAACACTCCAATATTTCGACCCCACCTCCCTCTGCAGCTACGCAGACAAACTATGATGAGCAGCATGTCTACTAGCATTCCTGGTGAAAATACCACTATATGGTCTCCACCTTTGGTTACCTAAAGCACACGTTGAAGCTCCAATTGCAGGCTCTATAATCCTTGCTGCCGTCCTACTAAAACTAGGGGGCTACGGTATGATACGTATATTAGTCGTGCTAGATCCCTTAACTAAAGAACTAAGCTACCCCTTTATAATCTTTGCCCTATGAGGGGTTGTCATAACAGGTTCAATCTGTCTACGCCAAACAGACCTCAAATCCCTCATCGCCTACTCATCCGTAGGACATATAGGCCTTGTAGTAGGGGGAATCTTAACCCAAACACCCTGAGGATTCACCGGAGCCCTCATCCTAATAATTGCACACGGACTAACATCCTCTGCCCTATTCTGCTTAGCAAACACTAACTATGAACGCACCCACAGCCGTACGATACTATTGGCACGAGGACTACAAATAGCCCTTCCACTAATGACAACCTGATGATTTATTGCCAGTCTTGCAAACCTAGCCCTACCCCCCCTACCCAACCTTATGGGAGAACTAATAATCATAACCTCCCTTATCAGCTGGTCCTGATGAACAATCGCCCTAACAGGCACCGGTACCTTAATCACAGCAGGCTACTCACTCTACATGTTCCTTATAACCCAACGAGGCCCCCTTCCCCCTCACATCATTGGACTAGACCCTTCACACACCCGAGAACACTTATTGCTAACCCTACACCTCCTCCCCCTAATCTTACTTATCCTCAAACCAGAACTAATCTGAGGTTGAACAGCATGTAGACATAGTTTAATAAAAACATTAGATTGTGATTCTAAAAAAGGGGGTTAGAAACCCCCTGTCCACCTGACAGAGTGCTCGCCAGCAGCGGAGCTTGCTAAACTTTCGTATCCTAGGTTGAACTCCAAGGCTCAATCAGGGCTTCTAAAGGATAACAGCTCATCCGTTGGTCTTAGGACCCAGAAACTCTTGGTGCAAATCCAAGTAGCAGCTATGCACCCCACCTCCATAATAATAACAACAAGCCTAATTCTTATTTTTGCATTACTAACTTACCCTGTCCTCACAACCCTCAGCCCACAACCCCAAAAAACAGACTGAGCCCTGTCACATGTCAAGACAGCTGTAAAAACAGCCTTCTTTATTAGTCTTCTTCCCTTATTTCTATTCCTAACTGAAGGAGCAGAAACAATCATCACCAACTGAACCTGAATAAACACACTAACCTTTGACGTTAACATCAGCTTTAAATTCGACCACTACTCAATCATCTTCACCCCTATTGCCCTGTACGTAACCTGATCTATCCTTGAATTCGCATTATGGTACATACATACCGACCCATTTGTAAACCGCTTCTTCAAATACCTCTTAGTGTTCCTCATTGCTATGATCATTTTGGTAACCGCTAACAACATGTTCCAAATCTTTATTGGCTGAGAAGGGGTTGGGATCATATCCTTCCTTCTAATCGGCTGGTGGTACGGACGAGCAGATGCAAACACCGCCGCCCTTCAAGCAGTTCTCTACAACCGAGTAGGAGATATTGGACTAATCTTTGCCATAGCATGAATGGCTACAAACCTCAACTCATGAGAAATACAACAAATATTTGTAAACGCCAAAGACCTTGACCTCACCTTCCCCCTCCTAGGCCTAATCATTGCAGCTACAGGCAAGTCCGCCCAATTCGGACTTCACCCCTGACTACCAGCTGCCATAGAAGGTCCTACGCCGGTCTCTGCCCTACTACACTCCAGCACAATAGTTGTTGCAGGTATCTTTCTGCTGGTCCGAATAAGCCCCCTAATAGAAAACAACCAAACTGCCCTGACCACCTGCCTCTGCCTAGGTGCCCTAACTACTCTATTTACAGCTACATGCGCCCTGACTCAAAACGACATTAAAAAAATCGTCGCCTTCTCCACATCAAGCCAACTAGGCCTAATGATAGTAACCATCGGCCTAAATCAACCCCAACTTGCTTTCCTACACATTTGCACACATGCTTTCTTCAAAGCCATGCTATTCCTTTGCTCTGGCTCAATCATTCACAGCCTTAATGACGAACAAGATATCCGCAAAATGGGAGGAATACATCACCTGACACCCTTCACATCTTCTTGTCTCACCCTTGGAAGCCTAGCCCTTACAGGCACTCCTTTCCTAGCAGGCTTCTTCTCCAAAGACGCCATCATTGAAGCACTCAATACCTCCCACCTAAACGCCTGAGCCCTAGCCCTCACTCTACTAGCCACCTCTTTCACTGCTATCTATAGCCTACGAGTTGTCTTCTTTGTCTCCATAGGCCATCCCCGATTCAACCCCCTCGCCCCCATTAACGAAAACAACCCCTCAGTCATTAACCCCATCAAACGACTAGCTTGAGGAAGCATTATTGCAGGCCTACTAATCACCTCAAACATCACCCCCTTAAAAACACCTATTATGACCATGCCTCCTTTACTAAAACTAGCCGCCTTAATCGTGACAATTTTAGGCCTAATTCTAGCCCTAGAACTTGCAACAATAACAAGCAAACAATTTAAACCCACACCCAACCTAACAACACACCACTTCTCCAACATGTTAGGCTTCTTCCCAACCATCATCCATCGAACCCTTCCTAAACTAAGCCTGACACTAGGACAAACCATCGCTTCCCAAATAGTAGACCAAACCTGGTTAGAAAAAACAGGCCCAAAAGCCGTATCCTCCCTCAACATGCCTCTTATCACAACCACAAGCAACATTCAACGAGGTTCAATCAAAACCTACCTTACCATGTTCCTGCTTACTCTCATTCTAGCCACTTTCGTCCTACTCTTTTAAACTGCTCGAAGCGCCCCCCGACTTAAGCCCCGAGTTAACTCTAAGACCACGAACAAAGCAACAAGAAGCACCCAAGCACTAATAATTAATATTCCCCCACCCGAAGAGTACATCAGTGCTACACCCTCAATATCTCCACGCAATACATGAAAATCACTAAGCTCCTCCGATGGTACCCAAGAAGCCTCATGTCAGACATCCAAAAATAGCATGGAGAGCAAAACAACCCCTAACAAATACGCAAATATGAAAACACCAACCGCCCAGCTTCCTCAACTCTCAGGATAAGGCTCAGCAGCCAAAGCTGCTGAATAAGCAAATACAACTAATATCCCCCCCAAATAAATTAAAAAAAGAACTAAGGATAAAAAAGAACCCCCATGACCTACTAAAACACCACACCCTAAGCCTGCCACAACTACCAACCCTAAAGCAGCAAAATAAGGAGAAGGGTTAGAAGCAACTGCAACTAAACCTAAAACCAACCCAAATAATAACACAACTATAAATACAGTCATAATTCTCACCAGGACTTTAACCAGGACTAATGACTTGAAAAACCACCGTTGTTATTCAACTATAAAAACCTTAATGACCAGCCTACGAAAAACACACCCACTCCTAAAAATTGCTAACGACGCACTAGTAGATCTCCCTGCCCCAGCTAACATCTCAGCTTGATGAAACTTTGGCTCCCTCCTTGGCCTATGTTTAATTACGCAGATTATTACAGGCCTCTTCCTCGCCATACACTACACCTCCGATGTTGCAACAGCATTCTCCTCCGTCGCCCATATTTGCCGAGACGTAAACTATGGATGACTTATCCGAAACATCCATGCTAACGGAGCCTCCTTCTTCTTCATTTGTATTTACCTCCACATCGGACGAGGGTTGTACTACGGCTCCTACCTTTATAAAGAAACATGAAATATCGGAGTAGTTCTCTTACTACTAGTTATAATAACCGCCTTCGTGGGCTATGTTTTGCCCTGAGGCCAAATATCATTTTGAGGTGCCACCGTCATCACTAACCTACTTTCCGCCGTACCCTATGTCGGCAATACCCTCGTACAATGAATTTGAGGCGGCTTCTCAGTAGACAATGCTACACTAACCCGATTCTTCGCCTTCCACTTCCTATTCCCCTTTATTATCGCAGCTGCCACCATAGTCCATCTACTATTTCTTCACCAAACAGGATCGAACAACCCCCTTGGACTTAACTCAGACGCCGATAAAATCCCCTTCCACCCCTACTTTACTTACAAAGACCTATTAGGTTTCGCACTCATACTTATTGCCCTTACCTCCTTAGCACTTTTCTCACCCAACCTCCTAGGAGACCCAGACAACTTTACACCCGCAAATCCCTTAGTCACCCCTCCCCACATTAAGCCCGAATGATACTTCTTATTTGCATATGCCATTTTACGCTCAATTCCAAACAAACTAGGAGGCGTACTTGCTTTATTAGCATCCATTCTGGTACTTATACTAGTCCCCCTCCTTCATACATCAAAACAACGGGGCCTAACATTCCGACCCTTGACTCAATTCTTATTCTGAACGCTCATTGCAAATGTAATGATCCTAACTTGAATTGGGGGAATACCTGTTGAACATCCATTTATTATCATTGGTCAAATTGCCTCCCTAACCTACTTCTCCCTGTTCCTAATCCTCATACCACTAGCAGGTTGATTAGAAAATAAGGCCTTAGAATGAACCTGCATTAGTAGCTCAGCGTTAAGAGCACCGGTCTTGTAAACCGGAGTGCGGAGGTTAAAGTCCCCCCTATTGCTCAAAAAGAAGGGATTTTAACCCTTACCACTGGTCCCCAAAACCAGCATCCTACCTAGACTACTTTCTGCCAACACAACATCTTTCATGTACGCAACATACATATATTACATTATATAAAAATGTGTATGTATATACACCATGTATTTGTTTTAAGGCACGAATATAATTTAACAATACCCTGATTTAAGGTACTATAATTGACATGAATTTACATACTGGTATGGAAATGTAACATGAGCATGTATTTACCCCATTAAGTGGAAAACTCAAGTAACATGAACTGGAATCAGACAACGATTTATATCTTTAAACAAATATTCTTTACCACATATACACCAAGTGCACAGCAACACTGAAGATCAATTATTTAATGCAGTAAGAACCTACCATCAGTTGATTCCTGCATGCATACTCTTATTGAAGGTGAGGGACAATAATTGTGGGGGTATTCAAAATGAATTATTCCTGGCATTTGGTTCCTACTTCAGGGTCATATATAGCTTAAATTCCTCCCACTTTCATCAACGCTTACATAAGTTAATGGTATTAAACAAAAGCGGGAGCACCCAACATGCCGAGCATTCTTTCCAGCGGATAGGGGGTTTTTATTTTTTTTTTTCCTTTTCAATAGACATTTCACAGTGTTTGTAAAATGAAAATCAAGGTTGTACATACACTTGATATCAGGAAAATAAAATCAAACATATAAAGTCTAGAATGGAAATTACATACTGAGTTATCACGAGCATATACTATCAGCCTTCAATCCTAAAAATCCTATGTTTCCCCCCTGAGGGGAAAAACAGGGTTTACCCCCCTACCCCCCTACACTCCTAACATGGCTAACACTTACGAAAGACCCCCTAGTCAGTACAAAACTGTGAGAAATTCATCTCAGCGAGCCATCACACTAATTTATAACATAAAAATAAAAATCAATATTATAACATTAAAATAAAAATCAATATTATAACATTAAAATAAGAATCAATATTATAACATTAAAATAAGAATCAATATTATAACATTAAATAAAAATCAATATTATAACATTAAAATAAAAATCAATATTATAACATTAAAATAAGAATCAATATTATAACATTAAAATAAGAATCAATATTATAACATTAAAATAAAAT